GGGATAAGATAGATCTATGTACATCTATTACATATTTTATTCTATACAATCCATTATACATTAAGTAGACAAATAATTGTTCCGTACGGAATCGGAAAGTTTATTTACCTAGCAAGCTAGGATGAGATTGTTTATTGATAGTTCTAAAATCTCACTTCAATGAATCACGACCAACCCAATTTCTATTAGTGACTGGATCCCCATCAGAACTAGAACTAAAAAGACTTGCTACATGTACCTAAGAATTCGATATAGATCAAATTCTTATTTTAAATCATGTGAAAAGTTTTATTTGTCCTCTGAATAAAAAAAAATAGGAGAAGATTTCTTGATCTTTTTTCCTGTATAGTCCGGAGGATTTCGCCTTTCTTTCTATTTTGACTTGTTCCCCCCGCCGTGATTGAATGATAGTGGAAAATAAATTCGTGGGATTGATCTTGGGTGAGCATATTACCTTAACTTAATGTAAAAAAACTTAGATGTCAAAAAGTAAAAACACGTCTTATTATGCATGTGTAGAAAGAAAGTAAAGGAAATTAGGTTTCTCCTCTCAGGGGAATTCACTCCCCTTTCAACATAGAATATATGAAAAAAAGAAAATCCATCAATCAAATCCATCAATCGTATAATATAAGAATAAGAGAAAGAGAAATAGAAAGAAAACAAGAACAGAATCTTAGAAATGCATTTTTCGATCGAATCTACTATTGATTCTACTAAATCAGTCATAAAGAGGAATGAGAAATGAAAAGATTCTCTGGAATTTTTAAAAGGGGAAAGATCCGAACGATGTAATCAAATCATCCTATTCTATTGACAATGTAAAAAAAACTGTGTAGACTATGAACATAATATGATAGCATGCCCCCATCGTCTAGTGGTTTAGGACACTTCCCTTTCAAGGCAGCAACGGGGGTTCGAATCCCCCTGGGGGTAGGGCCCTACAAAAAGAGATTGTTCCTGTATTATCAATCAATAAGCCTAAAGACTCCTACAGGGTCGATGCCCGAGTGGTTAATGGGGGCGGACTGTAAATCCGCTGGCAAGATGTCTACGCTGGTTCAAATCCAGCTCGGCCCAAGAATTTTTCTTACAGAAAGAATAAGACATGAGAATAGAAAAGTAAAATGACTTTCTATATACCTATTTTTTTTTTTGGTTGCTCTATTTTTTTGTTCCGAGAAATGCAAATTAGGATTATGCTAATGACCTAGATTAGATTGCTATCAGGATTTGTAAGGAGAAAGTCTAAGGAAAGGAAAAAAAAGAGTCTTTTTTTAGCTAAGTTAAAAGGTTTATTTACAAGGGCAACGGTCACGAAAGTGATAGGATGGAAATATCAAAAGCTCGCTCCTGTATCGATTACCACAGGAAAATTTAAAATAGAAAAGGTTTGATTGAGATCATGAAAATAATGAATGCTGTATACTTCATTTTGCTGGGATTGTAGTTCAATTGGTGAGAGCACCGCCCTGTCAAGGCGGAAGTTGCGGGTTCGAGACCCGTCAGTCCCGCCGCATCCAATAGTCAATTCCTCTCTCCATTTTTGTCGAAAGGGAGACATAGAATTTTCTTACCAATCATCATTCTTCGCTTTTTTTCCTTCTAATTTGATTTCATTAGAATCCAAATTCAAGTATTAAAGTAAAGATCCTATCGACGAAAGAACAAAGCCAAACTAAAGAGAATGAATTGGATAGAAAATTAGATCATTAAAGGGCTGAGTTTTTAGGTTACCTCCGTCCCCCTTTTACATTTTACTTCGATTGTTTTGTCAGGTTTGTGAACATCGGAAGAGGTAAGGCGGTCAGATGAGACTTCATCCGATGCTTGTACCAGGAAGACAGTATAGAAAAATAAATGTAAAAAGATGATAAAAAAAATTATTGATTAGACCCGCAATTCTATTTTTTATTCCGTATGGATAAACTATTTTCCTATGTTATACTATTCAATTGGCGACGACAAATTTATTTGAGAGCTCATAGATTATTATTCATCATAATTGATCCAATGCAATATAATTGAGATTGCATTCATAACAGTGAATTTACAGGAAATCATCATCGCTATGGGATTAAATCCCCTAGTTATTGCTAAGTAAAAAAGGATGAGATTATGGAAGTCAATATTCTTGCATTTATTGCTACTGCACTTTTCATTCTAGTTCCTACTGCCTTTTTACTTATAATATACGTAAAAACGGTCAGCCAAAATGATTAAGCTGAATGAAATTGGAATTCTTAGTTTGTTAGCAATGATTGAAAAATCGAAGGATTTCCATTTCAATTCTTAAATCTTAAAAGAGATGCGCAAGCTAGAATCAACACTCTAAGATGGTAGAAAGAGATTTATGCATCTTTCTACCATAGTATCTATTAGATTAGTATTTTTGTAATGTATAAAATAAAGTCAAAATAAAGAGGTTTCATCATCAATTTACAATATATATAGTAATGTACATTGCCCCCAATTCAATTTCTTTTTTGATACATATTTTCGGATTGATTCCTCAACTGAATTAATTAATACGACTTTTATAGGCCACTTCTTCCCCATACTACGAGTGAAAGAGAAAATGTAAAGACTACCATTAAAGTAGCCCAAGCAAGACTTATAATATCCATGTGAATGAGGTCTCCTATCTCTATGAATATGAATAAATTATTTCATTATTGTTTACTAATAACTAATAATAGTGAAATCAATGGTGCATAGTCAAAAAAGTATTCTTATCCTAGACTATTCATTTAATGAGCCAATACAAGAAATATAACAATTTCCTATCCTTTACTATGATTATGATTACGATTTTTATTCTTTTTATTTTACTATGTAGGATATAGAATAGAATCGAAGAAGATGTAGACTATTAATACTTTCTATGTGCACCTTTCAAATTTATACGAAATACTAAAAGGTGGTGCGATAACCAAGATAGATCAATATCTATCACATACCTCTATTTTTTTTTTCTTTTCCATTTGATTAATTTTTTCTCTTTTGAGAATCTCCCAGATGCTCAGAATCAAGCACGTATCAAGAGTCCTTTTCCCCTCCTTCTGCTAGGATTTGGTAAGAGTTATATTTGTCCCTTAAGGGATTTCACTTCCTTTTTTGTTGCTTTGTTGATCAGGCGACACCCGGATTCGAACTGGGGAAAGAAGGATTTGCAGTCCTCCGCCTTACCACTCGGCCATGCCGCCTAAATGATACCAAATAGATGAAAATCTGACTTCCCTTTTTGTTTCTTTCTTTGTTTGGGGTGGGTTAACTTTTTCTTCGTTCTCCTCTTTGCATCTTGAATTTCGCTTTTTTCGTTGCCTTACTTAAATTTTTTTATTGGCTCCATCTCTTGGAAGGATTCTCATACTTAATGACAAGTAAGAATATCGAAAACCTTCTACTATCCTTTTTTGTATTGAAAAAGAGAATGTGGACTCTCATTTTTCATTTTAGTCACAAAAGTAAAAATCTCTGATAAATTTGTTAACTATTGACTTGACTGTGAATTCATGAGCAATTCGAATTATGAAAGTTTTCTCTACCATTCTATTTCCATAATGACATAAGAAAAAGATATTTCTTAATTTCTGTTTTTCTCAATCTCAATTATAAGAAAAATGATGAGTCTATGTAAACCCCGGAACCAGAACATAAATTACACATATATCTAATTAGGTATCTATGTATATCTGATATATCATGTCTATAGGTAATTATCAGATATTTTTATTCTTCAATTTATCATTGAATAGGAATTCAAAATAGAACACCGACCGTGCTGTTCCGAATCGATCTGCAATAAAACTCAAAGAGATTAGAATGGTATTTTAGGAATTGTACTAATCAAAATTCTACTCATACGAATAGGTTACGCGAAGGTAATGGAAGAATAGGTAAAGTAAAAAGACGAATAGAAAATAGGATAGGTAAAAAATTATCTCTTTTCGTCGCAAATCCTTTTTTTGGAACGGAATAGACCTAAAGGGCTAACGAAAAAGAAGAAGAAAGAGTTTCTTATTTTTTTGTCTTTATCTCATTGAAGAGATAAAATTCTGAATTCATTTCTTTTTCCGGTATCCAATCGGGTTTTAATATGGAATATCCTAATAATGGTAGAAATGGAAAGATTGAATGAATTGATCGTAATTTAGGAGATTTTACTAGGATTTCCTTTCCTTCTGGGTAAATTACTAATCGGAGTAAAAATGGGATTTCCACGATGACTGTAAATCCCTCTGAAACCATTTGCTTGAAACAAGATCTATTCTATTTTTCTATGAATAAAATCACGTAGTCAATATGGTTGCTAAACTGATACTTCGATCGTCGACAGTAGTCTCTTTTTTAGGCTTTCTCTGTGTAATTATAAGGGCGATATCATATTGGTTCCTAGTGGTCATTGTTCAAGTCAAACTTAGGGAAATAGAAAGCGAAAAAAAAAGAAATAAAGAAGCCGAAATTGGTTACCGGCGATCTTATGTGGCAATTCATCCTCGAAAAGATATGTGGCTGTTATCTATCTCCCCTTCTAATCTTGTCGAAGACTCATTTACATATAAGAACTTGTTTCCTTTTTTTTTCTTCTTTTTTTATTGCACTTATCTTCTCAGGACAGTCAGCCTTTGGGTCCGAAGAAGAAGAACCCTAGAATTCGAATTAGAATTGAGATTCGTGATAAGGGGAAGAATAGTGACTCGAAATGAGATTCCAACATCTATTTCAGCATATAAGAATATCTTTTTTAGTTTAGGGTATTTTTAGTTTAGGGTATTTTGAATATGAATAGTATTCTTTTTAAACTCTTCACCAATTCTTTTTCCCCCACTTCTACCTTATTCAGATTAGTGGATGGTTCTAGGCTTCGATCCTACAAAAAGACCGTCTTTCTAGTTCTAGTTAAGTACTTGTTTTGGTTGGTTAATTGGTCACCTTTTTGTTGTCAAATGTATGGAAAACTCCCTAGTCTGGAAATCAAACGTTACCACTCCGATTAGAAATCTTGCTATAGATCTTTGGTCAAAATTGCAAGATTTTAGATCAGAATTGAGATCTATTTGGGTAAAAGTTGGGTTAAAAGCGGAGACTCTTTTCGACGAATCCTAACTTGTCTGATATCTTTGAGATCTTACTAGATTGGTGTGAAAAAAATCGAATCTATATGGAAGAGTTTTTTAGCTCTCCATCTTTTTTTATTCTCTTGATCCTGATTCGTATCATACTAGCTAAGATCCTAGTAGTAGTGAAAAGATATTCGTGATATTCGATCTACAAATCTATATCTATATTGTGTCTTTCATAGAATCAAGCAATTCCTTCTTTTTACTTTTTATTGGACGGATAGAATAGAACTTAATCTCAAACCCAGAAGATTCAGTTGAATCTCAAACCCAGAAGATTCAGTTCTATTTTTCTTTCAGTGGATCTCAATTTGACTCTTCAAGATTAAGATCGAAAGATCAGAAATCCGTGCGGTAGCACGATTGCGAGAAATCCCACTATACGTCCTTTTAAGTTCATATTGAGTACCCCCTCTTTTTTAATATAATCTTCTATTTTTTTTTCCAAAAATTGACCAAAGTCAATTGTAAGTTTGATTTCTATATAATGAATATAGCAAGATTCAACAAGACAGTTAAGTACTCAAGTTCTATTCTCTCATAGAAATAGAATAAGATAAGAGTTACTTCCTTTATTGATCTTTTTTGATTTCTCTTTTTATTAAGTAATTGTCGATTCTTATCTTAAGTCATTGAATCCCTTTTTCTTTTATTTTTCTTTTAAAGGATTTTGTCTTAGTACCAAGTAATAGGAGTAATAGGAATTGTAATAATTAGAATGAAAAAAAGAATGTGAAATCTAGACAAAGCGGAATAAGGACTAAGTCTTTGACTAAATGAATCAAGCCCAAGCCTCATTCCATTCCAATTTCGACACAAGAAGGGGAATTTTGCATATTTCTTGTGTCGAAGATTAGGAAGACAACGAATCCCCTAGCCCTTCTTTCTATTTCTACCTTCTTTGCTGTGCATTCTATTCTCCGGCTTGGACTAGTATCTAATTGAATTTGATTCTCGAATAGAAAATGATTGACGAAATGAACTCTCTTACATTAAAATAGGATAGTAGTTGCATAGTCACATCATTCCCATTTGATTTAAAAGGAAAAGCGCGTTAAGTTAATAAAGTGAAATAGGAGTATATAATACTATGACTAAAAATGAACAATGTAAGTAATTCTGGCTATCTTCTAGATATCTTGTAGAAATAAATAGAAAAGAGTTGAGATCTTTTTCTTTCTTAATTGTCAACAAAGATCTTATTATTAATTATGAATTGAATCTTTAGAAAAACATGACTCTAGAAATTCATTTCGGACAATTGAACCTTTTCAAACTGCTTCTTTTTCAGAACCAAAAATATTTGTGCCAAAAGAACAGATGCGAAAAAGAACAAGAGTCCTTGGACACGTAATGGGTCTTGAAGTACTATTTCTGCATCCCCTTGACCAAATCCGCCCACATTAGGATTACTCGTTAATGGTTGATCAAGTTTGATAGATTCACCCTCTGAAACAAGAAGTTCGGGTCCTGGCGGAATAATATCAACCACTTCATGCCCATCCGAGACATCTGCGATGATAATTTCGTATTCGCCTCTTTCTTTTCGTATAATTTTTTTGACTATACCAGCGGCTGTAGCATTATAAACTGTATTGTTACTCTTGCTTCCGTCGGGATAAATCTGACCCCTTCCCCTATTACCGCCCACGTATATGGGATATTTTAAGAAGTGAACATCTTTATTTGTAGCAGGGTTCGGGGAAAGAATAGGAAAGCGGATTTCACTATATCTTTTCCCAGGAACAGGACCTATCACAAGAATATTGTTTTGATTTGGTCGATAGCTCTGAAAAGAAAGATTGCTGATCTTTTCTTTCATCTCTGGAGAAATACGATCGGGCGGCGCTAATTCAAATCCCTCGGGTAAAATAAGAACAGCTCCCACATTCAAAGTACCCCTTTTGCCATTAGCAAGAACTTGTTTTAGTTGCATATCATAAGGAATTCGAACAACTGCTTCAAATACAGTATCAGGAAGGACTGCTTGGGGAACCTCAATATCCACAGGCTTATTAGCTAAATGGCAATTGGCACATACAATACGTCCAGTCGCTTCCCGTGGATTTTCATAACCCTGCTGTGCAAAAATGGGATATGCACTTGAAATGGATGCTCGCGTTATTATATAGATCATGAGCGACACGGAAATGAATCGAGTCATCTGTGCTCTTATCCAAGAAAAAATATTTATAGTTTGCATAGTCCAATCATTGATCCCGAAAATTTATACAATGAATTGGGTAGGTTGCTAGTATAGTCCCCTAGCCACGATTCTGCTATTTACTGGAAAAATCTTACTCCAATAGGGGCGAAACTCCCAGTGGAGAAATATAAAGAGTACTTTTTGAATGCTTTGCAAAGTAACAAACATTCTAAGTGGATTAAAAGGGTTCATTCATTGAATGATAAATCACTACAAGCGATGGGGATAAACGATTTAAATAATGGAAGACCCAATATTTCAAAATTGTATCTACAATGACTGGCAAAATCGAACCAAGAACAGATAGAATTTGATCATTAGGAGCAAATCCAAAATCGTGGGAAATAGAACTAATCATCAGTTCCCAACCATGATGTGAATGATATCCAACACATAAATCAGTTACTAAAAGAATCAAAAATGCTTTTATTGTGTCACTTAAGTTACATATGAATTCTCGAATCCAAGAGTTAAGAAAAAGAAGTTCTTCATTACCAAAAATAGCATAAGCACTTAGAATAAGGAAAGAAATAACATTTGTCGAGAAGTGAAAAATCGTGTGTATACAATCCTCATTGTGTATATTGATCAATTTACTTATTTCTCTTTGGCTTCCTATCCCAAGGTTTTGTAAATGTGTCTCCGGGTATTCCTTTATCATTTCGTTCAAGAGAAGAAGATCCTCTAAGGCGATAAATCTTTCTAGAATACTCTTTTCTTGAATATCATTCAAAAAAGTTTCGCATTGCTTCGTATTCCACCAATTTGTAAGCCAAGATTCCAGACTTTTCGTAAACAAGAGAGAAATCCAACAGGGTAAAAAGACTATAGATACAAGATAGAAAAGTGGAATAAATGCTCTCTTTTTTACCATATTTTTTCATATATTAATTATTAATATTAGTGTATTGTTGAATTAAAAAAGAATCTTCCAAAGAATGAGAAATAGAAAAAGAATCCACTTTGAATTCAAATGAAGAAATAAGAAAGACTCTTCTTTCCTTTACAGAATCTCGTTCATTTTATCTAACCTATCCATTCCAAACAAGGACTTCAAACCAAAAATATATTTATTTTGAAATGTTTTACTATTTGGTTAGGGGGTGGGATTGGGATGAATCGATTCTTTTTTCTGCTTGACTGAAGTTAGTTGAATTGAATGGATTTCCATAAACATAAAATACCTTTTTTGTAGACAAAAATAGTTTCTTTGTTCCATCTACGTCTGTCTCATTTTTGAATTGTTATATTAAACAAATATTCGTGAAATTGGGACATAGAAATAAAGAATAAAACAGAGTGTAGAGTCTTTTTTACCTTCTGCTGAAAAGAAAAAAGCATTCATTCTTCAGTTCATTTCAAAAAACTTCAATGGGTACACGTAAGAAATAGGCCAATTCAGCAGCTTTTTGTTCCATTTCTCGTGGAGTCAAATTCGCATCAGTACGAGTTACGGGGATGAGCCCCAGCTCTCTTATTTCTAGGTAAAGGACAGGCCGAGTATAAATACCCTTTTTAAGTTTGATTCGGATAGATTGAATATCCTTAATAAGGAATCGGAGTAGAATGCGACGATTTTTTCCAGGAAATCCCCAACGAAAAATACACACTCTTCCTTCTTTTCTATCGAATAGATCAAAACCACTCCCAATATTCCAAAAGATTGTGCACCACAAATAGGAACTAATAAAGAAGCCTGCAATTCCATAGAAAGACATCACGATCCCCTGTGGGAAAAAGAGGATTTGCTGAGAGGGAAATAAAGCTATCAAATTCCTACCAAAATAGCTGGACGTTCCAACCAATAAGAATCCTAATGAACCTAACAAAAGAAGAAAAGCCCAGCAAAACTGACTTGTTTTTCGAGACCCCATTACAAGTTCTATCCAGATAAGTTCTGATCGCCAATTCATACTAGACCTAGTTCCATTTAAATTGAATTGAGATAATAACCCCAAAATGAATTGGATCTTATTTACTCTTATTTTTATTTTGAAGTAACTCTCACTATACTATTCAGATATCAATCTTTTCTTTCGAGATAATTTATCAAATTAGGTAGATCTAAATAGCATTCCCTTCCTCTGACCACACTATAGACTATAGATCTATACATTTACTTTCTATTTCAACCACTCAACCCACCGATTCTTATTCTCGATCTATTTATTTAAACTAGAATTATTTTAGTTCTCTCTCATCCTTTTGCATGCATAAGATCTTCTTTTTGTCATTTCTGTTCAGAAAAGATCCCCTTTTTTTTTACTAAATAGATCTCTGTGTTATGATTCAAGTTTAAGTCTTGAAAAAATGCGATTTGGCTCCACTCGGTCTAAACAATCTTCTTTTTTTGAACAAGAAGAAATAAAGAAGCCATTGCAATTGTCGGAAATACTAGGCCTACTAAAGGCACAAAAATAGATGAAAAGCTGATAGTTGTCATAGACTGGGTACCTCGATGTACTATTTTACCATTTTCTTATATTGGTATAAAAATCCTTTAAGTAGAATTGAAAATCCTTTAAGTAGAATTGATTTAATTATACTAATTCTATCTAAGTGAGTATAGTCGATACTAGCATGTATAAATAAGAAAATGATTTATTTTTTATACAAAAATCGATATGTATCATAATCGACTTTCTTATTCTCCATCCTTTTTTCTCTTGTC